CAAAATGACATTGCCAAAAATGGACAAGATAAGATTTCCATTTATTCATCAAAAGAGGCGTATCCTTTGAAACCAGAATTGATTTTCCTTGATACCTAACATAATGCACGAAAGGGTCTGTAAATAACCATAAACTAACCTGAAAATCCTCCGCAACGACTTCTACAAGCCTTTCTTTTTTTCCGTAGAAATATATTCGTTCAAGAAAGACTCCAAAAGATGTTGATCCCAAATGAGAAGATTGCTTACGGAGAAAGGCAAAAATGGATTCGTATTCATATACATGTGAATTATATAATAAGAAAAACAATCTTTGATTTCTTTTTGGTGAAAAATCCAAACAGGGTTTCCTTGTAGCAATAAGAGTATTCCAACTCCAATACTTGTGGAAAAAGAATCGTAATAAATGCAAGGAAGAGGCATCTTTTACCCAATAACGAAGGGTTTGAACCAGAATTTCCAGATGGACGGCGTGGGGTATTAGTATATCTAATACAGAATTCAAATGTGAAAAATTGTTCTCTAAGAAAGGAAATAGTGAATGAATTGATCGTAAATTATGAGATTTGAATATCCTTTTCCTCTCTTGAAAAGATATTAATCTAATATCAAATGGAATTTCCACAATAAATGCAAACCCTTCTGATATGGTTTGAGGATAGAAATTCTTGTTGCAACCAAAAACTCGATTTTGATTAGAATCATTAGCAAAAATAATAAAATGATTTTGTTGATACATTCGAGTAATTAAACGTTTCACAATTAGGAAACTGGATTTTTTGTCATAACCTGGATTTTCCAACAAACTAGATCGGTTTAACCTATGATCATGAGCAAGTCCATAAACATACTCCTGAAAGATAAGTGGATATAAAAAGCCGTGTTGTTGAGATCTATCAAGCTGTAAATATCTTTGGATTTTCTCCATTTAATTTACTTTAATATTCGATTTGAACCAAAGGTAGAAGATTTGGGAATTATCAAATGATACATAGTGCGAGACAGTCAAAAACAAAGTATTCTAGTAAGAATAGATACCTCGGGGACGGAGGGAAACGTATCAACAGATTCTCTATCCTCTCTTTTTCTATTTTTAGTCTTATAAGATAGCAAGATGATTAGAAATCTTTTATTTTTTTCAAACGAATCGCTCTTTTGATTTCGGAAAAACTTTCTTTATCAATATACTGTTTCTTCGACACACATATCCCCCTTTCATAATGGAGAATTGGAATAGTTAGGATTAATTCAAAAAATAGCGAATTCACTCATGGGGGAGAAACCCTTCCTGGAGTGGGCACTAATATATTTTTAACGTCTAATTAGATCAGGAAATAATTCAAATTCAAAACAGAAGCTCGTTACTTTTTTTTTCCTATAATTAATTGAAGCCGAAGGGCCCTATCCATTTATTCATTCAACCCAACTTGAGTTTTTCCGTTCCAAGAATTCGAACCAGGTTTTTGTTTTGTACTGATTCGGTAAGAATGAAACACTCTCTCTCAATCCGACATGCTATTTTTTCCATTCATTCCCTTTCAAGATCAGTCGTGGTTTTCCAAACTTTACCGATGGTATGGACGAATCCCTTGCTTCATCTAAATATGTAAAAGACCCTAGTCGCGCTTAAAAGCCGAGTACTCTACCGTTGAGTTAGCAACCCGAAAAAAAGAAATATAAATAAATAAAAAAATTCAAATAGACAAATAGATATAACAAAAATAAAAAAGAGGTCTATAGATACAATCAGAATGAAAATAAACTCAACAAAGAGATTAGACGAGGAAATCAAAAAAAAACGATTTTCTATATGGATTCGGAATATAAAAATGAAATAAATAAGATCAAATGAAAATACAAGAAATTATCAGATACACTTAGCTAAAAAGAAAAGTAAAACAAAAATTTAGATAAATGTCAAAATTTATAGACTGTCCCCGTTGTTATCTACTTTTTTTTTTTCAATTAATTATTAATTAATAATTAATTAAAAAACCTCGTATATCAAAGAAACCGTGGTTTGAATGAAGTAAAGGAAAAAACCAAACAAACCTATGGGACGGAAATAAATAGATCCACTTCACTTATCCCAATGAATTATATTTGTTCAATATACTATTGTCAATATAAATATAAATGTTGTGAAAAGAATCTTCTGAAAAAAAAAAAAAACTCAATTGACATAGTTAAAAGAAAGACTTATCAAAGTGTGTTGTATTGACACTGCATATCTAATTCTATTCTACATAGATACACAATAGATACACAAAGGGGGGATGCGGAAATAAAAGAAATAAGTGAAGAAGTGGAAAATTACCAGAATTCTTTAATCCACACTAATCAAAATGAAAAATGTAAAAAATGTATTAACTAAGTAGAATAAGGAAACTTGACCCCCTTCTTTTTTTTGGTATAAGGTTTTGTCGTTATAGAATATGGGAAAGCAATGATAAATAGAAAGAGATAAAGGGGGGTAAATAAAAAAGAGTAGAGAAAGATTATACAAAGTTATATCTAAGTCACTACCCCCCCCCCTTATTTATATTTCCTTAATTGAATTTCCTTTGATTAGGGCGAAGCTCCTTAAAATCCCACGCCTTTTTAAAAATATCCTGAACAGTTTCTGTAAGTTGAGCACCCCTTTCAAGGAAATATAGAATAGCAGGAACGTTTAAATAAGTTTGATTCTTTATCGGATCATAAAAACCCACTTTCTGAAGATCTTTTCCTTCTCTTCGGGATCGAACATCAATTGCAACGATTCGATAGACAGCTCATTGAGATAGATGTAGATGAACAATACCCCTCCTAGAAACGTATAGGAAGTTTTCTCCTCGTACGGCTCGAGAAACAATAATTTGATCCGAAGTTTTATCTATATATGATATGAAATTTTTTTATCTATGTATATAAACAAAAGGATCCATAAAATCATCAACATCAAATCAATTAGACTCTGATTTAAATCTTTTTTCTTCTTCGTTCCTGAAAATGAAAAAGAAATCATTCGTACTCCTAACTCAAGTTAAATAACTCTTAAATAGCTCAAAGAAAAATCGTTAAGCAATTTCATTTATTGAGCGGTCTTTACACCCCCCGTTTCGTTTGTCTCTCGTTTAAAAAAAAAATAGATTTGAATTCTTAAGTCTGGCCCGGTTATTGAGACGGTGTTTCCTTGTTCTGGGATCCTTTATCAATCATTAGGTTTAGACATTACTTCGGTGCTTCTTAATCCTCTCAAAACGGTAGCAACATACCCCTTATTTTGGATTTCCTTCTATCAAAGAATCTTACGGACGAGTGATTCCCGAAGTGATACACTTTGGATCGAAAAAGTTTGATAAATTCCAACAAATTTTCCTTTTGAATGGGAGATTTGCTCGAATGGGATTCTTCCGATTTTTATATCGAAGATATATTCACGAAGTTGTTCGAATTTATTGATTTGCATTAACCCTAGATTCTTGCTCCGAGAAATGAAGTAAGACTTTCTATTTCTACTCGAGCTCCATCATGGACTATTTCCATTACCAAATGATGTCGAGCCAAGAGCACCTTCACTTCTATAGAAATAGAAAAGGGTGGATAGAAGAAAGAATCCACAATGGATCATTCCCTTCAAGTCGCACGTTGCTTTCTACCACATCGTTTCAAACGAAGTTTTAGCATAACATTCCTCTTAATTTGGGACCGGTATGGAATTGATTCAATTTGGAATCATGAATAGTCATTGGTTTAATTAGTGTGTAGACGTCCCAATCTATATTCTTTTCTTCTATATAGATATTATATAGATATAGATCGGTAAATATTTTTCAGAAGAAGTTTTCGCAAGACCTCTTAATTTCTTTAATTTTCATTTTTAATTCTTAAATATATCTTAAAATATAAAAAATATAAATAAAATATATAAATAAAAATAAATAAAGAACTAGAAATAAAGAATCTGTTCCTTTTGAATCTCTATCTTCAAGTATTAAAAATTCCACTTAATTTCTTTTTCTTAAGGAATCATTAAAAATATTCATAATGAAAAAAAAAAGGTTCCTATCATTATTTGATTTGAATTTAAAGAAAATTGACAATCAATAAGGGCCACATTTGATCATCAGAGAAAAGAAATAAGTACAAGTCCTTCTTTTTAATAGTAATTGAATAAAAACAGTAATTGAATAAAAACTAGATTCAACAAAAAATAGGAAAGAGAGGGGTTTTCATATCTATCAAATTGACTGAACAACTGCCCTGTCACCATTCTAAATTCTAAATAGTCTATATTCAAAATTTCAACTTGAAGGAATCACAAATCTTTTTGACAAAATTGAAAGACTTTTGTTATTGAAATCGAACCATAAATACATATATGATAAACTTTTACTCATTTTTTTATATGGATTTTGTTTAATATGTAGTTTGTTTAACCGGAGATTCAGTAACACTTAATTTTGTCATAAATAGAAAGGGAATAAATAATAATAATAATAAAAGAAATAAAGAAAGGCTGTTTTGAGTGTTACATAAATTTACATTTTTCATTTAGGGCCAAACACGAAATACCGAAAAAATGAGATTCAAAGCAAATACATGAGTTAGATATATAACACTGGATTTTTATTAAATTATTGGGAATAATAGAATTCGCACAGACGCAGATATTTTAATACCTTCGATTAATGATTAACTGTTATCTGTTCACCCATTCTATGGGAATAATGGGACATAATAGAAATGAAAAGGGGTATTCTGATCGAGGATGCAAACTCCCTATCTACAAAACCAAAGAAGTTCAGATAAAGTTATTCCTGTTTTTTATTTTAGCCTAACCTGTTAAGAGACTTACTCTTAGTAAGTTTGAGTCAATTTTATTAGTACCAAAACAGAAGGTTTTTCGAAATAACTAATTTCCCTAAATAGGAAGGGTTTGAACATATGATGAAAAGACCACCCGACTTTTTTTGAATTAAAATTCTAAGAATCCATGTTCCTCCCTTACCTGTATCCTAAATAGATTAAATTAGACCTGTGTGTCATTTTAACTAGATTGGGTTCAGTTTGGGAAAAAGAGTAGAATTCATAAAAGAGAAAAATCAGAAGAAATAAACGCATTCCACCTAAAATTCGACTTTAAACAGAACCTTCGTTTTTCTATTCTAACATATTTTTCTATTCTAACATAATGGGATATCCTCTGGGACGGAAGGATTCGAACCTCCGAATAGCGGGACCAAAACCCGTTGCCTTACCGCTTGGCCACGCCCCATTTCGATTTTTATTCAACACTAATAAATAATTAAAGTGTAATATTTGTAGTAGTTATTTGTCAACTCCAATCTAAATATCTAGAGAATAAGTTAGATTGTTACTAGCATTTTGATAGGTGTGGATCTAGAATTCAACTTCATTTATTGATCATTAGATATAATTCAATTAAGATATTGTATGAAAGTATGATTTCTTCTATTCTCTTTTGAGAATTGGAGGATTTTTGATTGGGTGGGTTCAAAAGAAGAATTTTTTTGTCTATCTTCATTTTTCCCCTTTTCCTTATATCAATATCAATAACTCAATCAAAATGCAAATATCTTCAAGAATAAAATGTCTGTTATGCTTAATATCTTTAGTTTGATCTGTATCTGTCTTAATTCTGCCCTTTATTCAAGTAGTTTTTTCTTCGGAAAATTGCCCGAAGCCTATGCTTTTTTGAATCCAATTGTAGATATTATGCCAGTCATACCTGTCTTCTTTTTTCTCTTAGCTTTTGTTTGGCAAGCTGCTGTAAGTTTTCGATGAGATCTTTAATTTAATAATCTCCTAGAAAATTCATGATTTATTCGAGAAAAATTATAACAATTGTTAAGATCAGATAAGTTTTAGAGTCTGAACCTCCGATTCAAATATTGAAATTCTTTGATAGTCAAGATAAATTCGTCTTACCTCGTTTTCTTCTTCTCATTTTTGACCCCTTTTCAGTAAAAGCCCTAACAAATCCTATGAAATTAATATTCATTAGGGTCTTGCGGACTATTTAAATGTGAATAGGAAAGAAATTTTGGTTAATGAAAAGCTTTTATGCCAAATGCATTTTTGAAAATTCTTTTCGATTTCTAGAAAGAACCTCGTTTTTTGGTATCCAAATAGCATATGAGGTAGAAAATGGAGGATCTATTCTCTTTTTTTTTTTCCAAAAAATTATCTTGGAGATTGTGTAATGCTTACTCTCAAACTCTTCGTTTACACAGTAGTGATATTTTTTGTCTCTCTCTTCATCTTTGGATTCTTATCGAATGATCCCGGACGTAATCCTGGGCGTGAAGAATAAAAGGGGAGTTCTCTTTTACATTTTCTTAGGATTTTATGGTTAACTAAGAACAAAGTATTTGCAAAATTTGAAAAAAAAAATCAAGTCATCAATGGAAACGGAAAGAGAGGGATTCGAACCCTCGGTACGAATAACTCATACAACGGATTAGCAATCCGCCGCTTTAGTCCACTCAGCCATCTCTCCGAATTCAAATTCAAAATTATTACTATGTTAGATTACACATAAAGGAAGAAGTATTTCTTTCTCTCTAGTATTATATAAATATAGAATAAATATGTACAACTTTTATCAACAATTTCATTACGATAAATAGCATAACATATAAGGGCCCGAAAGCGCCAACAATATAAAAAGAAAACTAAAGAAGACCCCAAAGCCCCTTGCGTTGATTTTGTTCGAAAGGCCCTTCTTATTGCCACGGCTTGGCCCGGTCAGTACCTAGCCGGGCCTTTTTTGTTCCAACAAATTTATAGAAAATTTATAGATAAATAATAATGATTTATATGATTTGAAAATCCAAATGTTTATTATTATATAAATTTATATAAATATTATTATATAAAAATAAAAAAATTATAATTATATAAAAATATAAATAGAAAATTCAATAGGAAATATTCAAGAGGAAATATTCACGCAAGAGTAAAGAAGGACTATTTCAATACACGAAAACGAAAAAAGAAGTCAACACTCTAATTTAGATGATTTTTTAATGATCCGATCTTGATTATGTCCAATAGGGAAATTGGACAAAAGGTCCGGTTGTATGTAATAATTGCATTGTGGCGGGTATAGTTTAGTGGTAAAAGTGTGATTCGTTTTATTAACCCTTTAAGAGTTAAAGGGTCTTTGCTTTCGGTTTGATGAATATTCCGAGCCAAAACTTTATTTCCTATAAAAAAGGATTAAAACCTTTACTTCTCAATGACATATTCGAGAAAAATATACATTCTCGCGATTTGTATCCAAAGGTCACTTAGAAAGTGAGAAATTGGATTATGAAATTGCGAAACATAATTTTTGAATTGAATTAATATTAATACTGGCATAAGTATAAGTAAAGGATCCATGGATGAAGATAGAAAGTAGGTTTCAAATCGTAACTAAATCTTCCATTTTTTCTCATTTGTTCTCTACGAATAAAAAATAGAAGCAAAATAGCTCTTAAACGATGACTG